GCTGGTGTAGCTTAACATAAAGCATAGCACTGAAGATGCTAAGATGAGCCCTAAAAAGCTCCACCTGCACAAAGGCTTGGTCCTGACTTTATTATCAGCTTTAGCTCGATTTACACATGCAAGTTTCCGCAGCCCCGTGAGAATGCCCTTAATCCCCCGCCCGGGGACGAGGAGCAGGCATCAGGCACAAAGTTTAGCCCAAGACGCCTTGCCAGGCCACACCCCCAAGGGAATTCAGCAGTGATAAATATTAAGCCATAAGTGAAAACTTGACTTAGTTAGGGCTAAGAGGGCCGGTAAAACTCGTGCCAGCCACCGCGGTTATACGAGAGGCCCCAGTTGATAAACACGGCGTAAAGGGTGGTTAAGGGAGCATAAGAATAAAGCCGAAGGGCCCTTTGGCCGTTATACGCTTCTAGGTGTCCGAAGCCCAAACACGAAAGTAGCTTTAGTTAAGCCCACCTGACTCCACGAAAACTGAGAAACAAACTGGGATTAGATACCCCACTATGCTCAGTCATAAACCCAAATGTCAAATTACAACAGACATTCGCCAGGGTACTACGAGCGTCAGCTTAAAACCCAAAGGACTTGGCGGTGCCTTAGACCCCCCTAGAGGAGCCTGTTCTAGAACCGATAATCCCCGTTAAACCTCACCACTTCTAGTCATTCCCGCCTATATACCGCCGTCGTCAGCTTACCCTGTGAAGGACTAACAGTAAGCAAAGTGGGCACAACCCAAAACGTCAGGTCGAGGTGTAGCGCACGAAGTGGAAAGAAATGGGCTACATTTTCTACCATAGAATAATACGAACAGCACTATGAAAAACCGCTCGAAGGAGGATTTAGTAGTAAAAAGGAAACAGAGAGTCCTTTTGAACCCGGCTCTGAGGCGCGTACACACCGCCCGTCACTCTCCCCTGTTAAATTGCACCAGCTGTAATTAACACCAAAGCACCAACGAGGGGAGGCAAGTCGTAACATGGTAAGTGTACCGGAAGGTGCACTTGGATTAAACCCAGGGTATGGCTGAGACAGACAAGCATCTCCCTTACACTGAGAAGACATCCATGCAAGTTGGATTGCCCTGAGCCAAACAGCTAGCTTAAACACTCAAATAACCTAATAATATAAATAATTAAACAAAGCCTAAATAAGCAAAACCAAACCATTTTCACGCCTTAGTACGGGAGACGGAAAAGGCCAACCCTAAGCAATAGAGAAAGTACCGCAAGGGAAAGCTGAAAGAGAAGTGAAACAACCCATATAAGCACTAAAAAGCAGAGGCTAAACCTCGTACCTTTTGCATCATGATTTAGCCAGAACCCCCAAGCAAAGAGACCTTTAGTTTGGAACCCCGAAACCAGATGAGCTACCCCGAGACAGCCTATTTAGGGCCAACCCGTCTCTGTGGCAAAAGAGTGGGAAGAGCTCCGGGTAGAGGTGACAGACCTACCGAACCTGGTGATAGCTGGTTGCCTAAGAAGTGGATAGAAGTTCAGCCTCGTACACCCTCCAGTCAACCAAGTAAATACCAAAAACTAGACACAAGAGAGAGACACGAGAGTTAGTTGAAGGGGGTACAGCCCCTTCAACCAAGGATACAACCTTAACAGGAGGATAAGGATCATATTTTACAAAACTAACCGTTTCAGTGGGCCTAAAAGCAGCCACCTGATTAGAAAGCGTTAAAGCTCAAACGGAATGAAGTTTATCATACTGATAACACATCCCACTCCCCTAAATTTATTAGGCCCCCCCATGCCAACATGGGAGAGACTATGCTAAAATGAGTAACAAGAAGACAACCTTCTCCTGAGCACAAGTGTAAGCTAGATCGGACCAACCACTAGTGATTAACGAACCCAATCAAAGAGGGAAATGTGACCAACAAAGAAAACAAGAAGAACCCACAGCCCAACCCACAATCGTTAACCCCACACTGGAGTGCCATTTAAAGGAAAGACTAAAAGAAAAGGAAGGAACTCGGCAAACATAAGCCTCGCCTGTTTACCAAAAACATCGCCTCCTGCAAAAATCTAAGTATAGGAGGTCCAGCCTGCCCAGTGACTATGGGTTTAACGGCCGCGGTATTTTGACCGTGCAAAGGTAGCGCAATCACTTGTCTTTTAAATGAAGACCCGTATGAATGGCTAAACGAGGGCTTAACTGTCTCCCCTTTCAAGTCAGTGAAATTGATCTATCCGTGCAGAAGCGGGTATACACCTACAAGACGAGAAGACCCTTTGGAGCTTAAGGTACAGACCCAATCGCGTCAAACAACTTACCAAAAAGCCCGAACTTAGCGAATAGTGGAATCTTACCTTCGGTTGGGGCGACCACGGAGGAAAGAATAGCCTCCGAGTGGACCGGGATTATTATCCTAAAGTCAAGAGGGACACCTCTAAGCCACAGAACATCTGACCAAACATGATCCGGCCACACAGGCCGATCAACGGACCAAGTTACCCTAGGGATAACAGCGCAATCCTCTCCCAGAGTCCATATCGACGAGGGGGTTTACGACCTCGATGTTGGATCAGGACATCCTAATGGTGCAGCCGCTATTAAGGGTTCGTTTGTTCAACGATTAAAGTCCTACGTGATCTGAGTTCAGACCGGAGCAATCCAGGTCAGTTTCTATCTGTAATGCTATTTTTCCTAGTACGAAAGGACCGGAAAAAAGGGGCCCATGCCTAAGGCACGCCCCACCCCTAATTGATGAAGACAACTAAATCAAGTGAAGGGCGAGCCAAAATATAGCCCAAGATAAGGACATACTAAGGTGGCAGAGCATGGTAATTGCAAAAGGCCTAAGCCCTTTCAGCCAGAGGTTCAAATCCTCTCCTTAGTTCATGATAAACACCCTAATAACCCACCTAATTAACCCCCTGGCCTACATCGTTCCTGTCCTGCTAGCGGTGGCTTTCCTCACGCTAATCGAGCGGAAAGTCCTAGGGTACATGCAACTGCGAAAAGGGCCAAACGTTGTAGGACCTTACGGACTACTACAACCCATTGCCGACGGAGTAAAACTATTCATTAAAGAACCAATCCGCCCATCTACCTCATCCCCATTTCTCTTTCTAGCAGCCCCCATGCTCGCACTAACACTAGCCATAACCCTATGAGCGCCTATACCCATGCCCTACCCCGTAGCTGATTTAAACCTAGGAGTCCTGTTTATTTTGGCACTCTCAAGCCTTGCAGTATATTCAATTCTAGGATCCGGATGAGCATCTAACTCAAAATACGCACTAATTGGAGCACTACGAGCCGTAGCCCAGACAATCTCATACGAAGTAAGCTTAGGATTAATCCTACTATCAGTAATTATTTTCTCCGGAGGGTACACACTACAGATATTTAACGTTACCCAAGAAAGCATTTGACTACTTGTACCCGCCTGACCGCTCGCCGCAATATGGTACATCTCCACCCTAGCAGAGACAAATCGAGCGCCTTTCGACCTGACAGAAGGAGAATCAGAGCTAGTATCAGGATTTAACGTAGAATATGCAGGCGGGCCATTCGCCTTATTCTTCCTAGCTGAGTACGCCAACATTCTACTAATAAACACCCTCTCAGCTGTCCTATTTATAGGAGCATCACACATTCCAACCATCCCAGAATTAACCACAGCGAATCTAATAATTAAAGCCGCGCTACTATCTATCGTATTCTTATGGGTGCGAGCTTCATATCCACGCTTCCGATATGACCAACTAATGCATTTAGTCTGAAAAAACTTCCTCCCCCTGACACTAGCCCTGGTACTCTGACATATCGCCCTGCCCATCGCATTCGCAGGCCTCCCCCCACAAGTCTAGTGACCACAGGAACTGTGCCTGAACGCCCAAGGACCACTTTGATAGAGTGGCTAATGGGGGTTAAAGTCCCCCCAGTTCCTAGAAAAAAGGGGATTGAACCCATCCTCAGGAGATCAAAACTCCTGGTGCTTCCTCTACACTACTTTCTAAGATAGGGTCAGCTAATTAAGCTTTCGGGCCCATACCCCGGACATGACGGTTAAAATCCCTCCTCTATCAATGAACCCCTATGTACTCACCATCCTCTTATCTAGCCTTGGGCTGGGGACCACCCTAACCTTTGCCAGCTCCCACTGACTACTCGCCTGAATAGGACTGGAAATTAATACCCTAGCAATCCTACCACTCATAGCCCAACACCACCACCCACGAGCAGTAGAAGCCACCACCAAGTACTTCCTAACCCAAGCCACCGCAGCGGCCATGATCTTATTTGCAAGCACAACAAACGCCTGACTTGTTGGAGAATGAGACATTAATAATCTATCCCACCCCATTGCAGCCACAATAATCATTGCTGCCTTAGCGCTTAAGATTGGACTAGCACCAGTTCACTTCTGAATACCAGAAGTCCTCCAAGGACTAGACCTACTAACGGGACTAATTCTCTCAACCTGACAAAAACTCGCACCATTCGCGCTAATCATGCAAGTAGCCCCAGCCATCGACCCTGTACTATTAACACTGCTAGGAACAACATCAACACTTGTGGGCGGCTGAGGAGGACTAAACCAAACCCAACTCCGAAAAATCCTGGCCTACTCCTCAATCGCCCATATAGGATGAATAATCATTGTCCTCCAATACGCCCCACAACTAACACTTCTTGCCCTAGGGACATACATCTTTATAACATCCGCAGCATTCCTAGCGCTAAAGCTCTCATCAGCCACAAAAATCAGCACCCTAACAACAGCGTGATCAAAGAGCCCAATCTTGGCGACAACAACTGCCCTAGTTTTACTTTCACTGGGAGGCCTGCCCCCTCTGACAGGGTTTATGCCAAAATGGTTAATTTTACAAGAGCTAGCCAAACAAGACCTGCCCCTCACAGCAACAATCATAGCCTTAGCCGCTCTACTAAGCCTATACTTCTACCTCCGCCTCTGTTACGCAATAACCCTAACAATCTCACCAAACACAATTAACTCAACCACTCCTTGACGAACCCAATCAACCCAGCTAACTCTCCCCCTAGCTCTCTCCACAACAATTGCACTAGGACTCCTACCCCTGACCCCAGCCATCCTACTAATGGCCACCTAGGGGCTTAGGATAACAATCAGACCAAGAGCCTTCAAAGCTCTAAGCAGGAGTGAAAACCTCCTAGCCCCTGATAAGACTTGCGGGACTCTATCCCACATCTTCTAAATGCAAATCAGACACTTTAATTAAGCTAAAGCCTTTCTAGATGAGAAGGCCTCGATCCTACAAACTCTTAGTTAACAGCTAAGCGCTCGAGCCAGCGAGCATTCATCTACTCCTTCCCGCCGTAACCGAGTAGGGCGGGAAGAAAGCCCCGGCAGGGTTTAGTCTGCGTCTTTAGATTTGCAATCTACTGTGCTCTTCACCACAGGGCTATGATAGGAAGAGGACTTAAACCTCTGTCTTCGGGGCTACAACCCACCGCCTATAGCACTCGGCCATCCTACCTGTGGCAATCACGCGCTGATTCTTCTCTACCAACCACAAAGACATTGGCACCCTTTATCTTGTATTTGGTGCCTGAGCCGGAATAGTAGGAACCGCCTTAAGCCTTCTAATCCGAGCCGAATTAAGTCAACCTGGGTCCCTTCTCGGTGATGATCAAATTTATAATGTTATCGTTACCGCCCACGCCTTTGTTATAATCTTCTTTATAGTAATGCCTATCCTAATTGGAGGATTTGGAAACTGACTTGTGCCACTAATGATTGGGGCCCCTGACATGGCATTCCCGCGAATAAACAACATAAGCTTCTGACTTCTACCTCCCTCATTCCTTCTACTGCTAGCCTCCTCTGGGGTCGAGGCCGGAGCCGGGACGGGGTGAACAGTATACCCCCCACTTGCGGGTAATCTCGCCCACGCCGGAGCTTCAGTAGACTTGACTATTTTCTCACTTCACCTAGCAGGAGTTTCATCAATTCTTGGAGCAATTAATTTTATTACCACAACAATTAACATGAAACCCCCAGCCATCTCTCAATACCAGACACCTCTATTCGTATGAGCCGTACTTGTAACAGCAGTTCTTCTTCTCCTATCTCTGCCTGTCCTGGCTGCCGGAATTACCATGCTCTTAACAGACCGAAACCTAAATACAACATTCTTTGACCCCGCAGGGGGAGGAGACCCCATCCTCTACCAGCACTTATTTTGATTCTTTGGTCACCCAGAAGTATACATTCTTATTTTACCCGGATTCGGCATTATCTCCCACGTCGTAGCCTACTATGCGGGGAAAAAAGAGCCTTTTGGCTATATGGGTATAGTCTGGGCTATGATGGCGATCGGCCTTCTAGGCTTTATTGTATGAGCCCATCACATGTTCACTGTCGGAATAGACGTAGACACCCGTGCTTACTTCACATCTGCAACTATGATTATTGCCATTCCAACAGGTGTTAAAGTATTCAGCTGACTTGCCACGCTCCATGGCGGATCGATCAAGTGGGAAACACCAATACTATGAGCCCTAGGATTTATCTTCTTATTTACGGTGGGTGGACTAACCGGAATCGTACTAGCCAACTCATCACTAGATATTGTTCTACATGACACATACTATGTAGTCGCACACTTCCACTACGTACTATCGATGGGTGCCGTATTCGCCATTATGGCAGCATTCGTCCACTGATTCCCACTATTTTCAGGATACACCCTACACAGCACATGAACAAAAATCCACTTCGGAGTAATGTTTATTGGCGTCAACTTAACATTCTTCCCCCAACACTTCCTAGGCCTGGCCGGAATGCCACGACGATACTCTGACTATCCTGACGCCTATGCCCTATGAAACACAGTCTCTTCCATCGGCTCCCTCATTTCACTTGTAGCGGTAATTATGTTCCTCTTTATTCTATGAGAAGCTTTCGCTGCTAAACGAGAAGTAATGTCTGTGGAGTTAACCGCAACAAACGTGGAGTGACTGCACGGGTGCCCTCCTCCATACCACACATTTGAAGAACCCGCATTCGTCCAAGTCCAATCAAATTAACCGAGGAAAGGAGGAATTGAACCCCCATGTGCTGGTTTCAAGCCAGCCGCATAACCACTCTGCCACTTCCTTCTAAAGACATTAGTAAAACTCGTAAATTACATCACTTTGTCAAGGTGAAATTGTAGGTTAAACCCCTGCATGTCTTAAGCTATACAGCTTAATGGCACATCCCACACAGCTAGGATTCCAAGACGCGGCATCACCCGTTATAGAAGAACTTCTTCACTTTCATGACCACGCTTTAATAATTGTATTCTTAATTAGCACTTTAGTACTATACATTATTGTTGCAATAGTATCAACCAAACTCACCAACAAGTATATCCTAGACTCTCAAGAAATTGAGATTGTATGAACTGTTCTACCAGCCGTCATCCTAATTTTAATCGCTCTCCCCTCCCTACGTATTTTGTACCTTATAGACGAGATTAACGACCCACACCTAACTATTAAAGCCATAGGACACCAGTGATACTGAAGCTATGAGTACACAGACTACGAGGACCTGGGCTTTGACTCCTACATGATCCCAACCCAAGACCTAACTCCGGGGCAGTTCCGACTTCTTGAAGCAGACCACCGAATGGTAGTGCCTATGGAATCTCCAATTCGTGTGCTAGTTTCAGCCGAAGATGTACTGCACTCTTGAGCTGTTCCATCGTTAGGCGTAAAAATGGATGCGGTCCCAGGACGACTTAATCAAGCCGCCTTCATTGCCTCCCGTCCTGGAGTATTCTACGGGCAATGCTCTGAAATTTGCGGAGCCAACCACAGCTTTATGCCCATTGTAGTAGAAGCCGTTCCACTCGAACATTTCGAAAACTGATCATCCTTGATACTAGAAGACGCCTCACTAGGAAGCTAAATATGGGACAAAGCGTTGGCCTTTTAAGCCAAAGATTGGTGCTTCCCAACCACCCCCAGTGAAATGCCCCAATTAAACCCCGCCCCTTGATTTGCAATCTTAGTATTTTCATGAGTAATCTTCCTCACAGTCATTCCCACTAAAGTACTAAATCACGTCTCACCAAATGAGCCTACCCCAGTGAGCGCTGAAAAACACAAAACTGAATCCTGAGACTGACCATGGCAATAAGCTTCTTTGATCAATTCGCGAGCCCATCCTATCTAGGAGTACCCCTAATTGCTGTTGCAATTACCCTCCCCTGAGTACTCTATCCAACCCCTCCCTCACGATGAATTAACAACCGACTGATTACAATTCAAGGATGACTAATTAATCGATTTACTAGTCAACTCATACTACCCCTAAATGTAGGAGGACATAAGTGAGCCCTCCTGCTGGCCTCCTTAATGGTATTTTTAATTACCATCAACATGTTAGGACTCCTTCCATACACTTTTACCCCAACCACTCAGCTGTCCTTAAATATGGGATTTGCTGTGCCACTATGACTTGCTACGGTAATTATTGGTATGCGAAATCAACCAACAGTTGCCCTAGGACATCTACTGCCCGAAGGTACACCAATTCCCCTAATTCCTGTACTAATTATCATCGAGACAATTAGCCTATTTATCCGCCCGCTAGCCCTGGGTGTACGACTCACGGCAAACCTAACTGCAGGCCACCTACTCATCCAGTTAATCGCTACCGCTGTCTTTGTCTTATTGCCAATGATACCAACAGTAGCCATCCTTACCGCTGTTGTTTTATTCCTCCTAACACTCCTAGAAGTAGCAGTGGCAATAATTCAAGCCTACGTATTTGTACTTCTACTAAGCCTATACCTACAAGAAAACGTTTAATGGCCCACCAAGCACATGCATATCATATGGTTGATCCAAGCCCATGACCTTTGACCGGCGCAATCGCTGCTCTCCTCCTAACATCCGGATTAGCAATCTGGTTTCACTTCCACTCAACTACCCTAATAACCCTAGGATTGATTCTTACACTCCTTACAATATACCAATGGTGACGTGACGTAATTCGAGAGGGGACATTCCAGGGACATCACACTCCCCCAGTACAGAAAGGCTTGCGGTATGGGATAATCTTATTTATCACATCTGAAGTATTCTTCTTCCTAGGCTTCTTCTGAGCTTTTTACCACTCTAGCCTAGCACCTACCCCCGAGCTGGGAGGATGCTGACCGCCCACAGGAATTACAACCCTAGACCCCTTTGAAGTGCCACTTCTTAACACAGCCGTTCTACTAGCATCCGGAGTCACAGTAACATGAGCACACCACAGCCTAATAGAGGGTGAACGTAAACAAGCCATTCAATCTCTGGCCCTTACAATCTTACTTGGGCTTTATTTTACTGCCCTCCAAGCCATAGAGTACTACGAAGCACCCTTTACAATCGCAGACGGAGTATATGGCTCAACCTTTTTCGTAGCCACAGGGTTCCATGGACTTCATGTCATTATCGGATCAACCTTCCTGGCTGTGTGCCTCTTACGTCAAATCCAATACCACTTTACATCCGAACACCACTTCGGCTTTGAAGCTGCCGCATGATACTGACACTTCGTCGACGTAGTATGACTATTCCTCTACGTATCAATTTACTGATGAGGCTCATAATCTTTCTAGTATTAAAGTTAGTACAAGTGACTTCCAATCATTTAGTCTTGGTTAAACCCCAAGGAAAGATAATGAATTTAATTATCACCATTCTATTTATCACCATAGCCCTATCTTCAATCCTAGCAATTGTCTCCTTTTGGTTACCACAAATGAGCCCAGACGCAGAAAAACTTTCACCCTACGAGTGCGGTTTTGACCCCCTAGGATCAGCTCGACTACCTTTTTCCCTCCGATTCTTCCTAGTGGCAATCCTCTTTCTTCTATTTGACCTAGAAATTGCACTCCTCCTCCCCCTGCCCTGAGGAGACCAGCTCCACAACCCCACCGGGACCTTCTTTTGAGCAACAACTGTCTTAATTTTACTCACACTAGGATTGATTTATGAATGAGCCCAAGGAGGCCTAGAATGGGCAGAATAGGGAGTTAGTCCAATATAAGACCTCTGATTTCGGCTCAGAAAATCGTGGTTTAACTCCACGACCCCCTTATGACACCAGTACACTTTAGCTTTAGCTCAGCATTCATATTAGGGTTGATGGGACTAGCATTTCATCGCACCCATCTACTATCTGCCTTATTATGCCTAGAAGGTATAATGCTGTCGTTATTCATTGCATTGGCCTTATGGGCCTTACAGCTCGAATCAACAGGATTTTCTGCCGCACCAATACTTCTACTAGCATTTTCCGCCTGTGAAGCCAGCGCAGGGCTCGCGCTCCTAGTTGCCACAGCCCGAACCCACGGCACCGACCGCCTCCAAAACCTTAACCTCCTACAATGCTAAAAGTACTTATCCCTACAATTATACTATTCCCAACAATCTGACTCTCATCACCCAAGTGGCTATGAACAACAACAACCACACACAGCCTACTAATTGCCCTTATTAGCCTGACCTGACTAAAATGAACATCCGAAACCGGATGGGCAACCTCTGGTATATACCTAGCCACGGACCCACTATCCACCCCCCTATTAGTACTAACGTGCTGACTTCTGCCCCTAATAATTTTAGCCAGCCAAAACCACATCAACCCAGAACCCATCAGCCGACAACGCCTATACATCACCCTTCTCGCTTCGCTACAAACCTTCTTAATCATGGCATTCGGCGCAACAGAAATGATTATATTTTACATTATGTTCGAAGCCACACTAATCCCAACCTTGATTATTATTACGCGATGGGGAAATCAAACAGAACGCCTTAATGCAGGCACCTACTTCCTATTCTACACCCTGGCAGGGTCCTTGCCGCTCCTAGTGGCCCTCCTCCTCCTACAACAATCAACAGGGACCCTATCAATGCTAATCTTACAATACTCACAACCCCTTGCACTCGAATCCTGAGGCCACAAAATCTGATGGGCCGGATGTCTAATCGCCTTCCTTGTAAAAATACCATTGTATGGCGTCCACCTTTGATTACCAAAAGCACATGTAGAGGCCCCCGTAGCGGGCTCTATGGTCCTGGCCGCAGTACTACTAAAACTGGGAGGATACGGAATAATGCGAATAATAGTCATACTAGACCCACTATCCAAAGAGCTCGCCTACCCATTCATCATCCTAGCCCTTTGAGGCATCATTATGACAGGATCCATCTGCTTACGGCAGACAGATTTGAAATCTCTAATCGCTTATTCATCTGTTAGCCACATAGGTCTGGTGGCAGGAGGAATTCTGGTCCAAACCCCATGAGGATTTACAGGGGCAATCATTCTGATAATCGCCCACGGACTAGTATCCTCTGCACTGTTCTGCTTAGCCAACACAGCTTACGAACGAACTCACAGCCGAACAATAATCCTTGCTCGAGGCCTCCAAATGATCTTCCCATTAACAGCTGTCTGATGATTTGTGGCTAACCTGGCTAACCTGGCACTCCCACCACTCCCCAACTTGATAGGAGAACTAATAATTATTTCAACCATGTTCAACTGATCCCCATGAACCATTGCCCTAACGGGAACAGGAACTCTGATTACAGCAGGCTATTCACTATATCTCTTCCTGATATCACAACGAGGCCCAGCACCAAGCCATATCATAGGACTATCCCCATTCCACACCCGAGAACACCTACTTATGGTTATACATCTTATTCCGGTTATTCTCCTGATTACAAAGCCAGAGCTTATGTGAGGCTGATGTCACTAGTAAGTATAGTTTAGCCAAAAATATTAGATTGTGGTTCTAAAGATGAGGGTTAGAATCCCTTTACTCACCGAGGAAGGCCCGAGGCAATAAGTACTGCTAATCCTTAAACCCCACGGTTAAACTCCGTGGCTTTCTCGGGCTTTTAAAGGATAACAGCTCATCCGTTGGTCTTAGGAACCAAAAACTCTTGGTGCAAATCCAAGTAGAAGCTATGCACCCAACAACTATAATTTTATCCTCATCTCTTATTCTAGTCATTACAATCCTCATTTATCCCCTGTTGACCACTCTTAATCCAAATAACCAAAGTCCAAAATGAGCAGCCACGCACGTCAAAACCGCCGTTAGCACTGCATTTCTTGTTAGCTTACTACCACTAATAATTTTCTTAGACCAAGGAGCCGAAAGCATCGTAACAAGCTGACATTGAATAAATACTGCCACATTTGATATCAATATTAGCTTTAAATTTGACCATTACTCACTCATCTTCACCCCCATTGCACTGTACGTCACCTGATCTATTCTAGAATTTGCTCTATGGTACATACACTCTGACCCCTACATGAACCGATTCTTCAAATACCTACTCTTGTTTTTAGTCGCCATAATTACCTTAGTCACAGCCAACAATATATTCCAACTTTTTATCGGCTGAGAGGGAGTCGGGATTATATCCTTCCTGCTAATCGGATGATGATATGGACGGGCAGATGCTAATACAGCAGCCCTACAAGCTGTACTGTACAACCGCGTAGGGGATATTGGGCTAATTATAAGTATGGCTTGGCTAGCAATAAACCTAAACTCATGAGAAATTCAACAAATATTTTTCCTCTCAAAGGACTTCAACATGACACTCCCCCTAATCGGGCTCATCCTTGCAGCCACCGGGAAATCAGCCCAATTTGGCCTCCACCCTTGACTTCCCTCCGCCATGGAGGGCCCTACGCCAGTCTCTGCCCTACTTCATTCCAGCACCATAGTTGTTGCTGGCATTTTCCTGTTAATCCGACTTCACCCATTAATAGAAAATAATGAGCTAGCACTGACAATCTGTCTATGCCTAGGAGCACTAACCACACTATTTACAGCTGCCTGCGCTTTGACCCAGAACGACATCAAAAAAATCGTAGCCTTCTCCACATCCAGTCAACTGGGACTTATGATGGTTACAATTGGACTTAACCAGCCACAGTTAGCCTTCCTTCACATCTGTACGCATGCCTTCTTCAAAGCCATACTATTCCTATGCTCGGGCTCAATTATCCACAGCCTGAATGACGAACAGGACATCCGAAAAATAGGAGGCCTTCATAACCTAATACCCTTCACCTCATCCTGCCTCACCATCGGCAGCCTAGCACTTACAGGAACCCCCTTTCTAGCAGGCTTCTTCTCAAAAGATGCCATCATTGAAGCCTTAAACACCTCACACCTAAACGCCTGAGCCCTAATCCTTACGCTAATCGCTACATCCTTCACCGCAGTGTATAGCTTCCGGGTAGTATTCTTCGTCACCATGGGATCCCCCCGATTCCTGCCCGCATCCCCAATCAACGAAAACAACCCACTAGTAATCAACCCTATCAAACGACTTGCCTGGGGAAGCATCATTGCAGGATTCATCATTACATTAAACTTCCTACCCTCAAAAACCCCAATCATGACCATACCCATGCCCCTAAAATTAGCCGCCCTTGCAGTTACAATCGCTGGCCTATTATTAGCCTTGGAATTGACTGCTCTAACAAACAAACAATTTAAAACCACACCCACAATTCCCCTCCACCATTTTTCAAACATATTAGGATACTTCCCTTCGACGGTTCACCGACTAGCACCAAAACTCAATCTGATCCTAGGACAAACCATCGCCACCCAACTTGTGGATCAAACATGATTCGAAGCCGCAGGGCCCAAAGGTCTTGCGTCCGCCCAAGTAAAAATGGCTAAAAACATCAGCGACACCCAGCGAGGAATAATCAAGACATATCTCACAATTTTTCTCCTAACCACAACAATCGCAATCCTTCTAATCTCTGTCTAAACTGCACGAAGGGCACCCCGGCTCAACCCACGAGTGAGCTCAAGCACAACAAATAAGGTCAAAAGTAATACCCACGCACAAATAACTAACATTCCACCCCCCAAGGAATACATTACAGCCACACCACTAGTATCCCCTCGCAACATGGAAAACTCTTTCATGGTATCAATCACTAGCCAAGAACCTTCGTACCAACCCTCCCAAAGCAACCCTCCTGCCAGACCAACGCCCAAAAGATAAATCAAAACATAACCAAACACAGAACGATCCCCCCAAGCTTCTGGGAAAGGCTCGGCGGCTAAGGCCGCTGAGTAAGCAAACACTACCAACATCCCACCAAGATAAATTAAGAAAAGGACAAGAGACAAAAAAGACCCCCCATGCCCGGCAAGAACCCCACACCCGACCCCTGCTGCAACCACCAAACCCAAAGCAGCAAAATAAGGCGCAGGGTTAGAAGCCACAGCAACTAAACCAACAACCAAAGCTATTAACAGTAAAGATACAAGATAAGTCATAATTCCTACTCGGATTTTAACCGAGACCAGTGACTTGAAGAACCACCGTTGTTATTCAACTATAAGAACCATAATGGCAAGCCTACGAAAAACGCACCCCCTGATAAAAATTGCAAACGACGCACTAGTTGACCTACCAACCCCCTCCAACATTTCAGTATGATGGAATTTTGGATCCCTACTAGGACTTTGCCTAATCACCCAAATCCTAACAGGACTATTCCTAGCAATACACTACACCTCCGACATTTCAACCGCCTTCTCCTCTGTTGCCCACATCTGCCGAGACGTGAGTTACGGATGACTTATCCGTAATGTTCATGCCAACGGAGCATCGTTCTTCTTTATCTGTATTTACATGCACATTGCTCGGGGATTATACTACGGATCCTACCTCTACAAAGAAACCTGAAACATTGGGGTTGTCCTCCTCCTATTGGTAATAATAACAGCCTTTGTTGGTTACGTACTCCCATGAGGACAGATGTCCTTCTGAGGTGCAACAGTAATTACTAACCTCCTATCAGCAGTGCCCTACGTTGGGAATGAACTTGTACAATGAATCTGAGGCGGATTCTCGGTAGACAATGCAACACTAACACGATTCTTTGCCTTCCACTTTCTCCTACCATTTGTAGTTGCCGCAGCAACCCTTATCCACCTGCTCTTTCTACACGAGACAGGATCAAACAACCCAGCAGGGATCGACTCAGACGCGGACAAAATTTCCTTCCACCCATACTTCTCATACAAAGACCTACTAGGCTTTGCGGCAATGCTGCTAGCCCTTACATCCCTAGCACTATTCTCACCAAACCTGTTAGGCGACCCCGAAAATTTCACCCCTGCAAACCCCCTAGTCACCCCTCCCCACATCAAGCCGGAGTGATACTTCCTATTTGCCTACGCCATCCTCCGATCCATCCCCAACAAACTAGGAGGTGTTCTCGCATTACTATTTTCTATCCTAGTGCTAATAGTTGTACCAATCCTTCACACATCTAAACAACGAGGCCTTACATTCCGCCCCATTACCCAATTTCTCTTCTGGACCCTTGTTGCCGATATAGTCATTCTAACATGAATTGGAGGAATGCCAGTAGAGCACCCATTCATTATCATTGGACAAATTGCATCCGCCCTATATTTTGCCCTATTCCTTGTTTTTATTCCGCTAGCAGGATGACTAGAGAATAAAGCACTAGAATGAGCTTGCCTTAGTAGCTTAGCCTAAAAGCGTCGGTCTTGTAATCCGAAGATCGGAGGTTAAACTCCTCCCTAAAGCCCAGAAAAGAGAGATTTTAACTCCCACCCCTGGCTCCCAAAGCCAGAATTCTAAAATTAAACTATTTTCTGCAGCAGTGGGCTGCCTTTATGGTGTAGTACATAATATGCATGATATTACATTAATGTACTAGTACATTAATGCACAATCACCTAATTAAATGTGTTGACCATAAAGCAGGTACTACATTTTAAGGTGTGCATAAAGCATACACTTAAGAATCAAAATTATATTTCTTCAAACCAGGGCAGTGGATTACTCCCATGTCATTCATTCGAGATTTTCCCTTGTGCGACCAGCTAAAATTCCATCTAATAAAGGTGATGTAGTAAGAAACCACCAACCTGTCTATACAGGAATATATCATTAATGATAGGTCAAGGACAATAATCGTGGGGGTAGCATACAGTGAACTATTACTGGCATCTGGTTCCTATTTCAGGGACATAAGCTGTAGAATTCCACTTTAAGATAACTATACTGGCATTTGATTAATGGTGTGATACATACGTTTCATTACCCACCTAGCTGAGCATTCTTTTAAATGCATAACGTTCTCTTTTTCTGGTTTCCTTTCAACTGGCATTTCAGAGTGCAAATTCCCAAAAAGTTCAAGGTAGTCCATACTTCTCTGGTCTCAAGGTAATGTAAGTTAATCGTTCAAGACATTACTTAAGAATTACATAACTTTAATTCAAGTGCATAAGGTATACATCACTTGACCCGCTACTACGGTAATGCCCCCTTTGGCTTTTGCGCGACAAACCCCCTTACCCCCTACGCCCGCCGAACCCTGTTATCCTTGTCAAACCCCAAAAGCAAGGAAGGCCCGAAAGGCGTACTAAGTCAACAAGTTGTAATGAGGGTTGACTATACCCACCGCGTATTATATATATAACATATATAATTTTATTACCTGAATTGTGAATCCTAACTAGCTCAAAGCCCCCGACCAAAAATCCTAAAACTTGGCTAAATGCTGAAAATTCTAAGTTTAAATCAC